GAAAATCTTTGTGGGATCGGCAATATTGTACCAAGGGTGTCTTTAGAGTATACCAAATCAGTATAGCCGTCCTTCTTCTGACACAGCAAGGCAATTTCAATTAATATTGAAACTAAGTATACGTATTAGACAATTTCTTTTTTATTGCTTATCAACATAGAACTACGCGCCGTTTAATATAAAAGAAAAATCTGCCAAGTAATCAAAAAAGTATAGAGATTCTCTTCATTATTTGCTTCGGACTCGAAACGAAAATCGGGTAAGGGATCAATCTGATAAGTTGGTTTCGAATTCTAATAATGAGAGTCTTTTTTTAACAAAGTTACATGACATAGTTCTTAGTTCTTTTGATTAGTTTACTCCAAGAGTTGCTCAAAAAATCTGTTGATTCGAAATCGCGGGATTTGTAGATGTCACAGACAATGAGTCGATTTCTTTTTCTACTCCTCTTCCTTTATCTTTCTTAGTTATATCTATAATGTAATGATGGAATGATTGAGGAATAAATGGGACTTATTCTTTCAATTGGTATTTGTTCTGATTTTTGCTCCTATCTTTCACAAAAAAATTTAAACTTAGGTAAGTGCTTTAAAAATATATGTATAAAAAAACATATTTGATTTAGCTCCTTCATGCCTACTCTAACTAGTTATTTTGGTTTTCTACTAGCAGCTTTAACTATAACCTCAGCTCTATTTATTGGTCTGAGCAAGATACGACTTATTTGAAATCAATTGAATCAACAATTCAGAATCATAAAAAGAAATCTTTCTGTAGGATTTCGTGTATTTGATTTTGGAAGTTCTTTTTTTTTAGCTCTTTATCGCCACATTTTTCCGCTTTCATTGATATTCATGGACAATTAGGATTAATATTTAGGGATAGATATTACCTCCCCCCTTTCCTGTCAAACAAATTGAAATGATTGAAGTACTTCTATTTGGAATCGTCTTAGGTTTGATTCCTATTACTTTGGCTGGGTTATTTGTAACTGCATATTTACAATACAGACGTGGTGATCAGTTGGACCTTTGATTAGTTAACAACTCTTTTTTGATTGACCTCCTGTGCCTTAAAGGAGGTCAATTTGCGATTTTTCTTCAAAAGGGTGAAGTTATTTCACTCTAATTAGAACTAACCAGAAGGAAATCACGCCCTGTAGGATTTGAACCTACGACATCGGGTTTTGGAGACCCGCGTTCTACCGAACTGAACTAAGAGCGCTTTCTTATCACAGATAGTAAAGAAAAAGGGGAATTACTTTTGTAATCTACCCCTGTAATCTACCCCTTCATGCATCTCACAATAGATCAGATATCTATTAAGAGTCTAATATTATATAGAATTATATAGAATACAATTCTGAATACTATTCTAAAAATGACAGATTAGGTATGTCCAATTTGAATCGATTTCAGCGATATCAATCAATTCGTCGTTACTTCTCAGAGGAAAAGTAATAGGTAGGGATGACAGGATTTGAACCCGTGACATTTTGTACCCAAAACAAACGCGCTACCAAGCTGCGCTACATCCCTTTTAATAGGTTTACAGTGTTATTGTAAATAACACTTTTCTTTTTTTCCATATCATTATCATTATTTTTCCTATTTAGCTACAGAATAGATCTTGCCGGGTTTTTTTCCTATTATATATGTATATGATATAATATAAAATTGTATATGATATAAAAGTCTTTGGATACATATACGCTGTAAAGTAAAAAAAGCTTTTAGGGAATGCTCAGTAGGAAAGATGCATCTTTTTTAACTGAAAATAAAGGTAGCAAATCTTCTCTACCGGATTGGTATACGTTGAAATTTGCCTTAGGAATTTCATGTACAAATACAAGTGGTTTTTTTGAAATACATATGCATCTGATCATCTATCATATATGTATATGTATTATTCTTATGTGTTACAATATAGAACTAAAAAAAAAAAGAAGGAGGATTTTCAATGCGAGATCTAAAAACATATCTCTCCGTGGCACCGGTACTAAGTACTTTATGGTTCGGATCTTTAGCAGGTCTATTGATAGAAATCAATCGTTTTTTCCCGGATGCGTTAACATTCCCCTTTTTTTCATTCTAGTTATTGACATGGTAGGGGGGGTAACAACGATTAGAGATAGCATCCACTACCTGTGACCTGTGACTAATCCCCCGCCCTTTCTCCCTTTGACCTTCTATTCTAAAAGGGAGAAAGAAAATTGGATTCAACCTCAGCAAAGCTTGTGCTCAAGCTCGAATGGAAAATTCCAATTTTCTATTCAAAAATGAATAGAGGGAGAACGCAAATGAAAATTATTATACTATAACAACTGAATTCTCTTTACTATTTATTTTTTGTGACTATTGCCTATTCCTCTATTTACTGCAACGAACTCTTTTAAATAAAGTGTATTTTGAGTTAGCAATTTGTATTTTTTTCTTTCTCTCCGCTTCAGGTCGAAAATAAAAGAGTTGCTTGAATAAAAAATGAACACAAAAGGGGGGTTCATGGCCAAGGGTAAAGATGTACGAGTAAGCGTTATTTTGGAATGTATTAGTTGTAAGAATGTTAATAAGGAATCAAGGGGTATTTCCCGGTATATTACTCAAAAGAATCGACACAACACACCTAGTCGGTTGGAATTGAGAAAATTCTGTCCCTATTGTTACAAGCATACAATTCATGGAGAGATAAAAAAATAGATCGAACCGAACGTCTGTTTATCGCCTTTTGAAGGTTGAAGGGAGAGTTCAAAATGTAATAAACAGACATAATATTCTATACAATAGTCTAATATATATCGAAGAATATTCTATTAGCAATTTTATTTAAATAAAAAAGTAAAAAAGAATATAAAAAAAGGATTCCGAACTAGAAGCTATATAGAATTTCTAATAATCTAAGCGATAAGCGCATATCATATAAATCAATCAATATATAAATAAAGAGAACATATACAAATTCAAATTAAAGAAAAAAACCAAATCCTATTTCGGTCCGATCTAAAAAAATGAATTAGAAATAGGATTTTCGGCAGAATATTTTTTATATAATAAGGAATAAATAAACTAAACAAACCATGGATAAATCCAAGCGATCTTTCCTTAAATCTAAGCGGTCTTTTCGTAGGCGCTTGCCCCCGCTTCAATCGGGGGACCGAATTGATTATAGAAACATGAGTTTAATTAGTCGATTTATTAGTGAACAGGGAAAAATATTATCTAGGCGCGTGAATAGATTGACTCTGAAACAACAACGATTAATTACTATTGCTATAAAACAAGCTCGTATTCTATCTTTGTTACCCTTTCTGAATAATGAGAAACAATTTGAAAAAGCCAAGTCGGCCATTAGAACTACGGGTTTTCGAGCTTTTCGAACAAAAAAACAATAGGTTTACTCTTGATTTTTCTTTTTTCAATTGATTTTTTGCTCGAAAAATTCGAAAATACGGATTTTTTTGTTGTCTCGTAAGAAAAATCGAGGAAGAAGCAATCTTTTTTTTATTGAATGTCTTTGTTCATTTTGACTACTTTATTGTAATTGTATTTTACATTTTATTTTATCGGACTCATTTTGATTCTATCTTCCCTTCCCGGAGTTCCTTCTCCGGGGGACTTTGTTTAAATCATTTCGTTTGCTTTTTTCCAATCTTCGATCTCATTGGAAATACTATAAAGACAATTCTTATTTAATATAGCTATTTGTGCAAGTATTTTGCGATTAAGAATCAACTGTCTCTTGTACAGATCATTTATAAATTTACTATAACTATAGTATACGCCCCTTTCTGTTTCGCGAATTGCTGCGTTTATCCGCGTAATCCACAACCGACGAAAATCTCTCTTTTTCTTATCTCTATCTCGATGAGCCGAAAACAAAGCTCTTATTTTCTGTTGAGTAATAATGCGAATAGTTTTTGAATGCGCCCCTCGAAAGCTTGATACAAATAAACGCATTTTTTTTCTACGTCTCCGAGCTATATACCCTCGTCTAACTCTGGTCATTGAATAAATGAAACTTTGTTAAATAACTAATTGATTTTCTTTCTCTTTGAGTTATTTTTTCTGTCCTCGCTGTTAATAACAAAACGAATTTTTCCAATGTATAAAAAGAATTCCAATGGCTTTTGCTACTATAACCTTCCCGACCACGATTTTTTCTTTTTTTGTGGCATTTCGCCCCAACGCCAAATGAAATAAGAAATTGGATTGATACTCATTATCCCAAAGAAAAACGTAATCAATCTGGATAATCTAGATAAATAAAGAAATAGTGGATTCCTTCGTTTCTATGGTTACTTCTTAAACGGTGAGGTCCTCTCTATACACCGGAGCCCTTTACTTCGTTTAGTCAACGTTATTGGTAACTTGTACAATTAAAAATCTTCGGCTCTACCCATGAATTATCCAGTAATAGGTCTTTCACAACGAGATCCGCCTATACAGTAACGGTATTTCATTTGGAAGGTTTGCTGGATAGCTGACCCTGTTAGTCCGTTTTGCAAAAATGGGAGCATAATCTTTTTTTTAAGAATACCTTCCCGCTTAATGGATAGCACTTGCTACCAATGGGAACTTGCTTCTCATCTTAAATTGAGCTGGTTGGGGTTACACCAAGAGAAACCATAAATTTAATACGCAATAGATGGATATGATAGATCTTTTTTTCGATAGTGACCGTAGTTCTTCCATTTTATCCTATTCGCAGGTAATGATCATTGATACTGGAAAATGGATTTCTTTTGTTGGCCCAGCCCATAATCTGAACGAGTCGCACATACACCCTAGTACATGTTCCTCGGCGCTGAGGACATCCCCGAAGAGCGGGGGATTTTGTGACGTTTCTGATTGGCTGTCTTGTGTTTCTAATAAGCTGTTTAATAGTTGGCATGCTGAATCATTTACATAAGGGACTGGTTTAGATCAATCCTAACCTGATGATTATGAATTTTTTCTAGTTATAGAGAATATTCTCTAGTCAAGTAAAAAGATCAAATATAAATTTGTGAATTTGCCTACTTCGACTCTTTCCATTTGTCTTTCTTTACTATTTCTACTCCTTCATTCGCTACAAGATCAATAATTCCGTGAGCTTGGGCTTCTCTTGCTGACATAAAAACATCCCTTTCCAGGTCTTCGGTTAGAACCCAAAAAGGTTGGCCTGTTCGTTGTGCATACACCTTTGTGAGGGTTTCTCGCAGAGTCAATAGTTCTTCCGCTTCCATCATACACTCTCCCGTCGATCCCTCATGAAAAGCACTAGCAGGTTGATGGATCATTACCCTGATGATATAACATAACAAAAAGGGTTTCTTCTATCTCGCCTTGATGCGTCGAAGACAAAAGATAGCGAATAACAAGAAACTTGAACAACCGTACGTGCATCTTTTGCGCATTGCATACGGCTCGACAATGAAATTTACTTTTCTCTTCCATCGAAGAAAAATAGAATCGACCAGATCCAGATCAGTAAATCGTTCAATTACCACCCTTCTTTTCGTGAGTTCAAAATACTACGATGGCTCCGTTGCTTTATAGATTCGTTTCGTTCATTTCGTCTGTAATTCAGCAATCCCAAAGTTTCTTTTTTTATTTTAAATAAGGAAGTTTTTTTTTCGTACTCTTTCAAACATAAATATTGTTAGGTTAGGATTAAGAGTCTTTTGGTATAAAAAAAGTTTGTGACGCTGAAATGGACTCCGGATAAATAAAAAATCGGGAATACCCTTTATCTCATACTCCTCTCTCGATACATAATCTAATGTTTTGAAAAAAACGAACAAAATTTTGCATATCGAATTCAAAGTGCCATGCTATTTTTACTCATAACATAATATATAGTGATATTTTTTATGGTGAAGGCATAATCTTTTTTTCTCAAATAAAAACTCATTGGCGCCAAAGCCAAGCGTGAGGGAATGCAAAACGTTTGGTAATTTCTCCTCCGACCAGGATAAAAGATCCCATTGAAGCGGCTATTCCCATGCATATTGTATATACATCTGGTAGCACAAGTTGCATAGCATCAAAAATAGCTATTCCAGGTAATACCCATCCGCCAGGACAATTTATAAACAAATACAAATCCTGGGTCTGATCCTCTATACTGAGATATACGATAAGACCAACAAGGTAATTCGAGATCTCGGTCGTAATCTCTTGGGTTAAAAAAAGTAATCTTGCTCGATAAAGTCGGTTGATTAGGGTAAAATTTTATCCCTTAGGAACCGTACATGCACCTTTTGATGCATACGGTTCAAAAAAATGTGAAAAAGAAAAAATCAATGTGTAGATTACTGTCCTCTTCTTTTTGGATAGCAGTTTAGAATGAGGGGGTTTGTCTTCTATTTTTCAATAAATATGAGTTTTTCTTCCTCGTTTCCTTATGTCTACTCTAGCTAACTAGAACCAACTATAAATGGATAACTATATAGAACAAAATGGAACAAAGGAATCAGAAACAGAAAAACAAAATGTAAAATGACATACATATAATAGAAAGTCAAATTTTTTATTGAATATGCAATAATATGCAAATCAAATACAATCATAAAAAAAAAGAGTTTAAAGAGATAGTATTTGTTATAGTAAGAGTAAACTTTTCTAACTAACTGCTCGTTGATTTATTGTTTCATCGAGATTAACTGCAAACCACGATGTTATTTGCTTGTTCTTGAAGGGGCCTCTTCTCTTTCATTCTTTTAGGTTTATGCTCTACTCCGGGTAAAAATCTGCTCGATTTTGATTTGCACATATAGGGCAAATGCTTCTAATACCGCTTCTTTTTGTTTTGCTAAGATTTCCTTTTTTCATTCGGCTCATGCCTTTGCCAAAGAAATAGGATATTCAACATATTGAATTCATCTATTGAATTCATCTATTCTATTCGAGTAATTGCGGTTCAGATGCTTTATTCCTTTTATCATTTGAAAATAGGAATAAGGTTTCATACAATACAAGCATTAATTATCGATATATTATCAATTGGGATTTGTTTAAACGGAGCCTGGATACTTCATGTCATTTTATTGGTTTAACCAAGCCAACCCTAAATTATTCTAATTGATACTATTAGTCTAAATCCCCCTACAAATGGATCTAGTTGAACTTCACGCTCCGAATTTTAGACGAGTAACTCAATCTTTCTTGGGCGAAGGGGGGATATCTTGATCGGGGAAGAGAACGGGGAAAGCCCATATGACCCACTATATCTGACAAGTCGCACTATACGTCAACCCAAGTTGCATCTTCGTCTCCCGGGATTCGAAAGGGTACTTTTGGAACACCAATAGGCATTAACTGAAAGAAAAAAAATTAAGTACTATATTTCACTTTGATATGGAAACGTAATAATCGGGTTAGTCTCTTCAGAATATCAACATCAATCAACATATACGATAAAGGTTGATATTCTTTATCATATATATATATTCCGTCTAGAATACATTAGAACAGGTCAGAAAAGGCGATAGAATAACTAAAGTCTAATTCTGGAGACTAGAGCCTTCCAACGATGAACAAATATGGCGACATTTGATCATATAAAAAGGTATCAACCCCCATTGCGTATTGATACTTATCGGGTATAGAATAGATCTGCTTCTCTTTGTTCCTACAAACAAAATTGTTCTATTATTACCAATACCAATAGAATAGAACAAATATTAACCCTTGCTCCGAGATAATTCACTGAACAGAACAGGGGTCCGTTGATAGTCATAGTATTTTCCAATGCAATAAAGTTACAGAGTATCTATTTTTATTTGATAAAGGGGTATTTCCATGGGTTTGCCTTGGTATCGTGTTCATACCGTTGTATTGAATGATCCTGGTCGGTTGATTGCTGTCCATATAATGCATACGGCTCTGGTTGCCGGTTGGGCTGGTTCGATGGCTCTATATGAATTAGCGGTTTTTGATCCCTCTGATCCCGTTCTTGATCCAATGTGGAGACAGGGTATGTTCGTTATACCCTTCATGACTCGTTTAGGAATAACAAATTCCTGGGGCGGTTGGAGTATTACAGGGGGGACAGTAACGGATCCCGGTATTTGGAGTTATGAGGGTGTGGCCGGGGCACATATTGTGTTTTCTGGCTTGTGCTTTTTGGCAGCTATTTGGCATTGGGTGTATTGGGATCTAGAAATTTTTTCTGATGAACGTACAGGAAAACCTTCATTAGATTTGCCTAAAATTTTTGGAATTCATTTATTTCTTTCCGGGGTGGCTTGTTTTGGTTTTGGCGCATTTCATGTAACCGGCTTGTATGGTCCTGGAATATGGGTGTCTGACCCTTATGGACTAACTGGAAAAGTCCAGCCAGTAAATCCCGCATGGGGCGTAGAAGGTTTTGATCCTTTTGTTCCAGGGGGAATAGCCTCTCATCATATTGCAGCAGGGACATTGGGCATATTGGCGGGTCTATTTCATCTTAGTGTCCGCCCGCCCCAACGTCTATACAAAGGATTACGTATGGGTAATATTGAAACCGTACTTTCCAGCAGTATCGCTGCTGTCTTTTTTGCAGCTTTTGTAGTCGCCGGAACTATGTGGTATGGTTCAGCAACTACTCCGATCGAATTATTTGGCCCCACTCGTTATCAATGGGATCAGGGATACTTTCAGCAAGAAATATATCGAAGAATTAGTGCCGGGCTGGCCGAAAATCAAAGTTTATCAGAAGCTTGGTCGAAAATTCCTGAGAAATTAGCCTTTTATGATTACATTGGCAATAATCCGGCAAAGGGGGGTTTATTCAGGGCAGGTTCCATGGACAATGGGGATGGAATAGCTGTTGGGTGGTTAGGACACCCAATATTTAGAGATAAAGAAGGGCGCGAGCTCTTTGTACGTCGTATGCCTACTTTTTTTGAAACATTTCCGGTCGTTTTGATAGACGGAGATGGAATTGTTCGAGCCGATGTTCCTTTTCGAAGAGCAGAATCGAAATATAGCGTAGAACAAGTAGGTGTAACTGTTGAGTTCTACGGCGGCGAACTCAATGGCGTCAGTTATAGCGATCCTGCTACTGTCAAAAAATATGCTAGACGTGCTCAATTGGGTGAAATTTTTGAATTAGATCGTGCTACTTTGAAATCAGATGGTGTTTTTCGTAGTAGTCCAAGGGGTTGGTTTACTTTTGGACATGCTTCTTTTGCGCTGCTCTTCTTCTTCGGACATATTTGGCATGGGGCTAGAACCCTGTTCAGAGATGTTTTTGCTGGTATTGATCCAGATTTAGATGCTCAAGTAGAATTTGGAACATTCCAAAAACTAGGAGATCCAACTACAAGAAGACAAGCAGTCTGATACAAAATTTCTTTCGTAGTTTGAGTCTCTCTTTTTGTAATTTGGTTTGACATTGGGGATCAGAGAAATCTTGATTGAATCATTACCCTTTCGTTGACTCTTTCTTTAGCAGGGAAATAATCCCCCATAAACAGGTATGGAAGTTATAATTGTAAACCACAATCGAATCTATGGAAGCATTGGTTTATACATTTCTATTAGTCTCGACGTTAGGGATCATTTTTTTCGCTATCTTTTTTCGAGAACCGCCTAAAATTACAACGAAGAAATGATTTTTCATTATCTCCGTTGAAGTAATGAGCCTCCCAGCATTCAATATTGGGAGGCTCATTACTTCAACTAGTCTCCGTGTTCCTCGAACGGATCTCTTAGTTGTTGAGAGGGTTGCCCAAAAGCGGTATATAAGGCGTACCCGGTAAAACTTACAAGTAAACCAGATATAAAGATGGCGACTAGGGTTGCTGTTTCCATTATTTTATATGAATTCAAGACCGCAATGGATCTCTGATAAGATCCTTTATTTACAGGGGAATGGTATACAAAGTCAACAGATCTCAATAAATACAATCCGATTTATGGCTACACAAACCGTTGAGAGTAGTTCTAGATCTCGTCCAAGACCAACTACGGTAGGGGCTTTATTGAAACCGTTGAATTCGGAATATGGTAAAGTAGCTCCTGGCTGGGGAACGACT